ATTTAAAGCCCCTTTCTTACCATTAGCAAGAACTTGTTTCAGTTGCATATCATACGGAATTCTAACAACCGCTTCAAATACAGTATCAGGAAGTACCGCTTGTGGAACCTCAATATCCACGGGTTTATTAGCTAAATGGCAATTGGCACATACAATACGCCCAGTTGCTTCTCGTGGATTTTCATACCCCTGCTGCGCAAAAATGGGATATGCATTTGAAATGGATGCCCCGGTTATTATATATATCATGAGCGATACGGAAATGGATCGAGCAATCTCCTCCTTTATCCAAGAAAAAGTATTTCTAGTTTGCATGGTCCAATCATTGATCCAAAAAATTCTACAATAAAATTAGGTAGGTTACTAGTATAGTTCCTATCCACGATTTTGCTATTTACTTTTACTGAAATATAGGAGGAATTGAATTTCCCTTATCTGATGGGTAGAAAGAGTAAAGTAAGTACGACTTTGCATGCTTTGCTTATATACAAAGTAAGAAAAGAAAGATTCTAATTGAACCCGTAAATCATTTTTCAGTCATTCATTGAATGATAAATAACTACAAGCGACGGAGATACACGATTTAAATAACGAAAGATCCAATATTTAAAAATTGTATCTAGAATGACTGGAAAGGTGGAAACAAGACCAGATATAATTTGATCATTATGAGCAAACCCAAAATCCTTGTAGATATAGCCAATCATTAGTTCCCAACCGTGGGGCGAATGGAATCCGATACATAAATCAGTTAATAAAAGAATAGAAAAAGCTTTTATTGTGTCGCTTAAATTATATAGGAATTCTTGAACCCAAGAGTTAAGAATAACAAGTTCTTCATTACCCAAAATAGAATAACCACTTAGAATAAGGAAACAGATTAGATTTGTCGAGAAGTGCGAAACCGTATGGATACGATCCTCATTGTGCATCTTGATCAATTGGATCGTTTCTTTGTGGATTCCTATACGAAGTTTTTGTAGATGTGTTTTCGGGTATTCTTTTATTATTTCGTCCAGCAGGAGGAGTTCCTCTACTTCTATGAATTGTTCTAGAATACTCTTTTCTTGAATATCATTCAAAAAAGTTTCGGATTGCCTAGTATTCCACCAATTAGTAACCCAAGATTTCAGACTTTTATTAAATGAGAGAGAGATCCACCAGGGCAAAAATACTATAGATGCAAGATATAGAAGGGGAGTGAATGCTTTCTTTTTTGTTTGCCACTTTTTCATCTGTGAATTGTTAATGAACCCACCTCATTCGTTAACTTTATGTGATCTAATCTTTCGATCAAACATGACTTTCATTATAAGGTAGGGGCCCATGAATCTATTCTCTGTTTTTTTTTGATTCAGTGCTTAGTCTTTGAATCTAAAAAGAATACAGAAATAGAAAATAAGAATCCACTTCGAATTCGAATGTGCGAATGAAATATATATAGTGTAGTGTTTCCAGATATCTCAATTGATCAAATTCGAAGCAATTGCTCTCTTTCGATAACTGCCCGAAAGAACCGCTTCAAATAATAAAGATTATTCTATTCAGATTTTGAGACGAAGGGGCTCCCTATCTATATCAAAATATCAAATATGTTGAAAAATTTTCGCGGGTTATCTAGACTATATAGTCTATAGCCCAGAAATAATTGAAAAAAAAAATTATGAAAAATATTATATTCTGATGATCAAAAATGAGTGACAAAAAAAGACAGAAAAGTTCTCATTACGTTTATCATTACGTTATAAGAAAGAAATCCACTTGGAGCACAAAAGAAAGGATAAAAGGGGAGTAGCCGATTGACAAAAAGGGAAAGTAGAGAAAATTTACAAGATATGATCTATCTGTATCTAACGTATCAACTCCAAATATTGAAAATAAAAAGAGAAAGTCTTTATTTCGAAATACTTTGATATATGAGATGAATCCATTATTTCGATTTCTTACTTGTTTTGTTACTGAATTAAGTTGAGTGGTTTTACATTTACAGACGTATAAAAAAACCATTTTTGTGAACAAAAAAAAACAGTTTTGTTTTATGTTATGACTCTTCCGTCTACGTCTGCTTTGGTTCGAATGGACATTCTGAAGAAACTTCAATTAAGTTCTGTTATAGAAAAAAGAGAATTCTTGGCTTGAGTTTTTCCTCCTGCCGAGAAAGCATTTATTCTGCAATTCATTTCAAAAGACTTCAATCGGTACACGCAAAAAATAGGCCAATTCCGCAGCTTTTTGCTCAATTTCTCGTGGAGTCAAATTCTCATCAGTACGAGTCAAGGGAACGGACCCCTGGCCTCTGATTTCCATATACAGGACACGACGAGCATAAATACCCTCCTTAACTTCTATTCTGATGGACTGAATATCTTTTATAAGAAATCGTAGAAAGATGCGACGATTTTTTCCAGGAAAGCCCCAACGAAAAATACATACTATTCCCTCTTTTCTATCGAATCGATCATAACCACTACCTACATTCCAAAAAATCGTGCACCACAAATAGGAACTAATAAAGAGACCCGCGATCCCATAGAAAGACATCACGATTCCTTGTGGAAAAAAAACTATTTGCTGAGACGGAAATAAGGATATCAAATTCCTACCAAGATAACTAGAAGTTCCAACTAATAAAAACCCTAATGAACCAAAAAAAAGCATAAAGGCCCAGCAGAAATTGCTTGTTTTTCGAGACCCCACTATATACTCTATCCGTATAGATTCTGATCGCCAACTCATATATACTAGATCCAGTTGCATTTTATTGGAATTGAGAGAATAACCAAAAAAATTTGATTTTTTTGTTTCCGAAGTAACTCTCATCAACTAGTACTATTTTGATATGAACTTTTAGAAGTAATTCATCAAATTGCTTAGATGTAAAATCATTCCCTTTATATGATCCCCTATAGAGATCTACTAGATACATAGACTTTAATTTAATTTCATACATCCGCACCGATACCGATCCACTTTTGAAAATAGCTATAATTCATTTACCCCTATATCATGTTTACAGAGGAGCTTTTTCTTTTATGTTCGGGGAAGCCGGATGTTATACAATATTTTATTAAATAGATATCCGTGCCATCTAAATCTTGAAAAAAAAAAATAGATAAGCTTTGGTCTTGGCCTTGGCCCCATCGAATCTAAAAAATCTTCGTTTTTTGAACATACAAAGATAAAGAAGCCATTGCAATTGCCGGAAATACTAGGCCTACTAAAGGCACAAAAAAGGAGGGGAAGCTGCCGAAAGTTGTCATAAAATGGTACCTCAATTTAATATTTGTACCTGTTATTGTTATATTCTTAGTTATAAATATATCTTATAATGATTATATTATAATTCGTATATTATACTAAGTATATCTAAATACTAAGTATATCTAAGCGAGTATATATATATCTAATAAGTGCAAGGAATGTAGAATTAAATAAATGGACTTGCCCATCTTTCTAAATAAAATAAAATAGATCTATGATAAGATCATCCGCTTTCTTTATTATCTTACTTTATTCTTCCTTTTCTTATTATTTGTATTGTTCTTGTCTTCTAATTTCAATTTCGAATTTAAATTTAATAAGGAAGGGGTTTATTACAAATTGTCGAAAGATTCGATTCGTTAGAATTCGACCCAAAAGCAGGGATTTTTAGTAAAAATAGAATTCTCGGGAGATATAGAAAGATGCAAAACTCTATATTTCTATTTTTTTTCTATTTAAATTATCTATACATACGCAAGAGAGGAAGATAAAATTCGTTTTATTTGTCTCGCCCAATTCGAATTTCATTTCACAGAAGGAAAAATTCGCTTTTTTTATCTTGTTGATAGAGGTTTACTCATTAGTAATCAGGAATATCGGTAAAAAATAATAATTATTATTATTATCCACAGAATTCGTTTTTCAACAATTCTATTTTATGTCACAAAGTCAAAGCCCGGATAATGGGCTTTGACTTTGATTCTGATAAACTAACTAACTACCCTTTCACTACAAAGAAAAGAATTTTACCTAAGACTCTACTTAATTGAAATTGAATTTTGATTCAAAGGAAAAAAGCCGTGGAGCTGAACTAACTCACTCAGAACACCTTTTAAAGGATTACGTGGTACGATTGGATCGAATAAACCCTTATGGAATAAATATTCAGCAGCCTGTGAACCTTCAGGTACTGTTTTATTCAATGTTTGCTCAATTACTCTTTTACCCGCAAATGCAATATAGGCATTGGGTTCGGCAATAATGATATCCCCCAACATACCAAAACTCGCGGTGACTCCACCCGTAGTAGGAGATGTAAGAATTGATACATAAAATAACTTTTTATTTGATTGATAATCATATAAAGCGGAAGATATTTTAGCCATTTGCATCAAGCTCAAACTTCCTTCTTGCATGCGTGCTCCTCCGGAAGCGCACACTAGAATAAGAGGTAAAAATTTATTGGTAGCATATTCGATCAAACGGGTGATTTTCTCGCCTACTACGGATCCCATACTACCCCCCATAAACTGAAAATCCATAACCCCGATAGCTATAGGAATACCGTTTAATTGACCCGTGCCTGTTTGAATAGCCTCAGTTAATCCTGTCTTTCTTTGATAAGAATCAATACGATCTTTATAAGGCTCTTCTTCAGAATGAAATTCAATGGGATCTAGAGAGATCATGTCTTCATCCATAGGACCCCAAGTACCTGGATCAATCGAAAGTTCGATTCTATCTGAACTACTCATTTTCAAATGATATCCACATTGTTCACAAATATTCAGTTTTGACTTAAACAATTTCTTATAATTTAATCCATAACAATTTTCGCATTGAACCCACAAATGCTTGTATAGATCGAGATCATTAGAACTTTCTTTTATAGTTAAATCATTACCATTTGCGCGAGCTCTTATATTGAAATTCTTGCCTTCACTACTCTTTCCACCTTCACCACAAATGTAATTATAAATATAACTATCATTGGAATTGTTACTACCACTTAAAATGTA